TACACAATGGCACCTTTTTGTAACACTATATATACCAACACACATCAGAACTCGTTGAAGACGCTGGTCGAGACTTCCATGGTTTTGGGGTTTGACATGAACAACAAGACTCTTACGGCGTAGGGGGTAGGGGGGTTTGTCGCGCGAAAACTTTCTCGTCACATTGCGAAGAGGGGGCAGTAATAATAGTAGTTGCTGGGTTGAGTATTGATACTTTATGTACCTGATATCAGTTATGCAAGTCTTCTGTCAATGTCTGTGAGTCTCTACATTTTATACGTCCCAAGCAAGGAAATGTTCTACCTTTAAAAGTTAACATTAGGAGGGAGTCGTCAAATGCAAAGTGAAAGTGACCCGAAAATAAGAGAACCAAATGCATATAAGTGAATGCTAGGCTTGGTGGGTAACGAGTCGATAGTACTCTAACATTAACTTATGCCTGGAAAGTTCAATTTATGGGGATTTATACAGTTATGGCCCTGAAATAGGAACCAAATGCCAGGAATAGTTCATTCTGTGAAACCCCCACGATTTTTGTCCGTGATCTTATCATTCATGATATGCACTTATTTATCTCATTGGTCGGTTCTTATTACATTCTTTTTCTTTAATTCTATTTTTGATGAATAACGCATAGAAACTGTTTAACTGCAGTTATGGGGATTAGTCTATTTATCAGGTTAAATTAGAATTATTCTGAATCTTAATGTAATGCTTCGGGTATATCTTGTTTATTCATTTTACTTGTTTGTTAATTTTATTAGTTGGGTTATTATTAATGTTATGTGTTAAACCATAAATATGTATAATTATGCATAATATGTACCTAATGCATATATATATGTATAATTATACATAATATGTACTAGTACATATATGTATGTATAATTATGCATATATGTATTAGTACCATTCTGATGTACTCATTAAGGACATTAATCTAAGAGTACTATAACAGGGGGGCGTGCTATGTGGGCGCGCTCGGCAGAGAATAGTTTAACTTAGAATTCTAGCTTTGGGAGTTAGAGGTGGAAGTTAGAATCTTTCTTCTCTGGGCCTCAGGGAGGACTTTAACCTCCGATCTCCGGTTTACAAGACCGGCGCTTTAAAGCTAAGCTACTGGGGCAGTTTCACTCTAGGGCCTTATTTTCTGCTCACCCTGCTAGCGGCGCAAGGAACAGGAAGAGAGAGAAGTAAAGCACTGAGGCTACTTGGCCAATGATTACGAATGGGTGTTCGACAGGCATGCCTCCGATTCATGTTAAGATAAGGACGTCTGCGATCAGCGTTCAGAACAGGAATTGTGTCACTGGCCGGAAGGTAAGTCCTCGTTGTTTAGAGGTGTGGAGGATTGGAACGAGTATAAGAACAAGGATAGAGAATAGAAGGGCTAATACACCTCCAAGTTTGTTAGGAATTGATCGAAGGATGGCGTAGGCAAACAGGAAGTATCATTCCGGCTTAATGTGGGGTGGGGTGACCAGGGGGTTAGCTGGGGTGAAATTGTCTGGGTCTCCCAGAAGATTAGGTGAGAATAGGGCCAAGGATGTTAGGGCGAGCAGTATCACTGCGAACCCAAGTAGGTCTTTGTAAGAGAAGTATGGATGGAACGAGATTTTGTCAGCATCCGAGTTTAGACCCGCGGGGTTATTCGATCCCGTTTCGTGGAGGAAGAGGAGGTGAAGGATGGTAGCACCTGCAATCACGAATGGGAACAGGAAGTGGAAGGCGAAGAATCGTGTAAGGGTTGCATTGTCTACTGAGAAGCCCCCTCAGATTCATTGAACTAGAATCTCCCCAACGTATGGGACGGCAGAGAGTAGGTTGGTAATGACTGTGGCACCTCAGAAAGACATTTGTCCTCAAGGCAGAACGTAGCCTACAAAGGCAGTCATCATGGTAAGAAGAAGTAGTACTACTCCAACGTTTCATGTTTCTTTGTAGAGGTACGATCCGTAGTAAAGGCCTCGGCCAATATGTGCGTAAATACAAATAAAGAAGAAAGATGCTCCGTTTGCGTGCATGTTACGGATCAGTCAACCGTAGTTGACATCACGGCAAATGTGGGCAACGGAGGAGAAAGCGGTTGCGATGTCCGAGGTGTAGTGCATAGCTAGGAACAGTCCGGTTAGGATCTGCGAAGCTAAACACAGGCCTAGTAGCGATCCAAAGTTTCATCATACCGAAATATTGGAGGGAGCTGGGAGATCGACTACTGCGTCGTTAGCAATTTTTAGGAGCGGGTGGGTTTTTCGTAGGCTTGCCATTAGGTGGTTTCTATAGTTGAATAACAACGGTGGTTTTTCAAGTCATTAGTCTCGGTTAAAATCCGGGTAGAAATTATGGCATATTTTATTAGCTTTCTACTTTTCGGGTTTATTTTAGGGATGGTGGGTGTTGCCTCGAATCCTGCTCCATACTTTGCAGCCCTTGGGTTGGTGCTGTCTTCTGGGGTGGGGTGTGCGATTTTAGCAATATTTGGGTCGCCTTTCCTAGCCTTGGCCCTGTTCTTAATTTATTTAGGGGGTATGCTGGTGGTATTTGGGTACTCGGCGGCCCTGGCTGCCGATGCTCATCCCGAGAGCTGAGGGGATGCTTCAGTGTTCGAGCATGCTATGTTCTACATTGTGGGAGTAGTGGTGGCGTCAATGTACTTTGGGCCCGCAGCTTACGGCTTTAGTACCGGGGTGCTAAGCACGGTGAAGGAGTTTTTAGTGGTTCGAGGAGATATTGGTGGGGTCGCCATGCTGTACGCTTTTGGCGGTGCGATGATGCTAATTTGCGCCTGAGTGCTGCTGTTGACCCTATTTGTGGTGTTAGAGCTTACTCGGGGTCTATCACGGGGGGCTCTGCGAGCTGTTTAGGTGGAGGCTAACAGGGTGGCCAGCCCTGAGGTAATTAGGAAGATCATTAAATATGTTTTGATAATGCCTCGTTGAGCGTCGCTTGTAGCCGTGGACATCTTGAGTTGGGTTGAGGCTAGGCCTTTTGGCCCTGCGGCTTCAAACCACGTTTGGTCTACTATTTGGTTAGCCATGGTTTGCCCGAGGACTAGGTTGAGTTTAGGAGCTAGGCGGTGTACGACCGCCGGGAAGTAGCCCAGCATATTCGAGAAGTTGTGCAGTTTAATAATAGGGGTGGGCTTGAATTGCTTGGCGGTCAGGGAGGCTAGTTCTATGGCTGTTAGAAGGCCAATGATTGTTACGGCTAGGGCTGCAAGTTTTAGTAAAGGAGGCATGGTCATGATCGGGGTCTTTGTGGGAAGAACATTGGAGGTAAGAATAAGGCCTGCAACGATGCTCCCTCAAGCTAACCGTTTGATGGGGTTGATAACCGCTGGGTCGTTTTCATTGATGGGGGATAACGGAAGGAAGCGAGGCGTTCCCATGGTAACGAAAAACACCACTCGGAAGCTATAGACCGCCGTGAAGGAGGTTGCGATCAGTGTAAGAACCAGGGCCCAGGCGTTAAGGTAAGAAGTGTTTAGAGCTTCGATGATGGCATCCTTTGAGAAGAAGCCCGCGAGGAACGGTGTCCCCGTAAGGGCTAGGCTGCCAATAGTTAAACAAGTAGAGGTGAATGGGGCCAAGTTGTGTATTCCCCCCATTTTTCGAATATCCTGTTCGTCATTAAGGCTGTGGATGATAGAGCCTGAACATAGGAACAGCATAGCTTTGAAGAAAGCGTGGGTGCAGATATGGAAGAAGGCAAGCTGGGGCTGGTCCAGTCCAATTGTAACCATCATAAGTCCTAGCTGGCTCGAAGTAGAGAAAGCTACAATCTTCTTAATGTCGTTTTGGGTAAGAGCACATGTGGCAGTAAATAGTGTGGTTAGGGCCCCTAGACAAAGACAAATGGTCAACGCAGTTTGGTTGGAGTGGGTTAGGGGGTGGAGGCGGATGAGAAGAAAGATACCTGCTACGACCATAGTGCTTGAATGCAGTAGGGCAGAGACCGGTGTGGGGCCTTCCATTGCGGAAGGCAGCCATGGGTGGAGTCCGAATTGGGCTGATTTTCCGGTGGCGGCGACGATCAGTCCTAGAAGGGGGAGGGTCATATCTGTGTTGTGGGAGAGGGAGAAAATCTGTTGCATTTCTCAGGAGTTCAGGTTCATGGCAAATCAGGCCATGGTCATGATAAGGCCGATGTCGCCCACCCGATTGTAGATGACGGCTTGGAGTGCTGCGGTGTTGGCATCGGCCCGACCGTACCATCAGCCAATTAGAAGGAAGGACATGATGCCAACCCCTTCTCAGCCGATGAATAGTTGAAACATGTTGTTTGCGGTTACTAAGATAATCATGGCGATGAGGAACATTAGCAGGTATTTGAAAAAGCGGTTCATGTACGGGTCCGCGTGCATATACCACGAGGCGAACTCAAGAATGGATCATGTTACATACAGGGCGATGGGCACGAAAATAATGGAGTAGGCGTCGAACTTCAAGCTAATGTTGATGTTAAAGGTGGAGGTGTTCATTCAGTGTCATGTCGTGACAATCGTTTCTACACCTTGGTCTAGGAAAATAAACAAAGGCAAAAGGCTAACCAAAAATGCTGCGCTGACGGCAGTCTTCACATGGGTGACAGCTCAGTTTGGTTCCTTGGGCGTGGGGTCGATTGTAGTGAGAATCGGGTAGGCCAGGAGAGCAAAAATAAGCGTGAGGGAGGATGTCAAGATCAAAGTGGTTTGCATAGCCTCTGCTTGGATTTGCACCAAGAGTTTTTGGTTCCTAAGACCAACGGATGACTGTTATCCTTCAAAGGCCGAGTGAGCCGCAGATTTTAACTGCGGGGGTAGAGATTAGCAGTCTCTATTGCTACAGGCCTCTCTCGGCGGATAAGGAGGTTTGAACTCCTGTCTTTGGAATCACAATCCAACATTTTTGTTAAACTATATCTGCAGTAGAATCATCCTCACATAAACTCCGGTTTAAGGACGAGGAGGATGACAGGGATCAGATGAAGGGCAATGAGCAGGTGTTCTCGGGTGTGGTAGGGTGTGAGGCCAATGATATGGGCTGGGACCGGTCCCCGTTGAGTTATTAGGAACATGTACAAGGAGTACCCCGCCGTGATCAGTGTGCCGAGTCCCGTTAAGATTAGGGTTCAAGGGGATCAGTTGAACATGGTTGTAATGATCATTACCTCTCCCATTAGATTGGGTAGTGGAGGAAGTGCAAGATTAGCTAGGTTGGCAATAAATCATCATGTGGCCGTCAGTGGGAAGAGTATTTGGAGCCCTCGAGCTAGGACTATTGTCCGGCTGTGGGTCCGCTCGTAGGCAGTGTTTGCTAGGCAAAACAGGGCCGATGAGACTAGTCCGTGGGCGATCATCAGAATGATGGCTCCGGTGAGGCCTCAGGGGGTCTGAATTAGGATTCCTCCAGCTACTAGGCCCATGTGGCTGACTGAGGAGTAGGCAATCAGTGATTTAAGGTCTGTCTGTCGCAAGCAAATGGACCCGGTCATGATAATGCCTCATAGGGCAAGGACAATAAAAGGATATGCCATTTCTTTAGTGAGGGGGTCCAAGATGGAGGTTATTCGGATCATGCCGTACCCTCCAAGTTTTAGTAGGACTGCGGCTAGTACCATGGACCCTGCGATAGGTGCCTCTACGTGCGCCTTGGGTAGCCATAGGTGGACGCCGTAAAGCGGCATTTTTACTAAGAAGGCCACTAGGCAGCCTGCCCATCAGATTTTGTCCCCTCAGGACACCAGGGTCAGGGGTTGCCCAAAGTTTAGAGTAATCATGGAAAGGGTGCCTGTTGAGCTTTGCAGGGTGAGTAGCGCGACTAAGAGTGGCAAGGACCCCGCTAGGGTATAAAACAAGAAGTAGGTTCCGGCGTTCAGGCGTTCTGCTTGGTTGCCTCACCGGGTAATAATAATCAGGGTGGGGACCAGAGTCGCTTCAAACATAATGTAAAACATAATGATTTCGGTTGCCCCAAATGCTAAGATAAGGAAAGTCTGTAGCGAGGCAAGCAGGCTGATATATATTCGCTGCCGGGAGACTGGTTCCGTCCGGGTGTGATTTTGGCTGGCTAGAATTATTAGTGGAAGAAGTCAACAAGTCAGCACTAACAGGGGAGAAGACAAGGGGTCAATCGCTATGTAGCTGTTGGGAAGAGTCCACCCCGTCTCTGCTGTCCAGTTAAGTCAGGTTAGGCTTAGCAAGGCGATTAGGAGGCTGTGCGTTACCGCAGCAGTTCATAGCCATTTCTTAGGCGTGAGCCAAGTGGTCGGGAATAGCATAAGGGTCGGGATGAGGACTTTTAGCATTGTAGTAAATTAAGGCTTTGCAGTCGGTCTGTTCCGTGGGTCCGAGCGGTGGCTACAAGCAGGGCTAGTCCTGTGCTGGCTTCGCAGGCAGAGAACGCGAGCAGAAGCATTGGGGCTGCGGAAAAATTAGTGGCCTCCGTTTGGAGTGTTCAGAGAGAAAGGGCGACGAATAGTGATAACATCATTCCTTCCAAGCACAATAGTGCAGAGAGTAGGTGGGTGCGGTGGAATGCTAGGCCTATCAGCCCAAGGATAAATGCTGTGCTGAAACTGAAGTGTACGGGCGTCATAAGGGAACTGTGGACTCTAACCACAATTGTCTGAGCCGAAATCAGAAGTCTTAAGTTGGACTAATCCCCTATTCGGCTCATTCTAAGCCACCTTGAGTTCACTCGTAGACCAGGCCAAGTGTTAGGAGGACGAGGATGGCGGTGGCTCATGAGACGGTGACCAGTGGGTTGAGCAGTTGATTTCCCCAGGGCAGCGGGAGCAGTAGTGCAATTTCTAAGTCAAAGAGGAGAAAGAGGATTGCTACCAGGAAGAATCGTAGTGAGAATGGCAGGCGGGCGGACCCTAGGGGGTCAAACCCGCATTCGTATGGGGAGAGCTTCTCTGCGTCAGGGTTTATTTGAGGTAATCAGAATGATACGATTACCAGAACGATTGATAGAAGAGATGCAATAGTTAAGATTGTTATGATTAGGCTCATTATCTTTCCTTGGACTTTAACCAAGATTAGATGGTTGGAAGCCACCTGTACTGTCATTTGTACTAGAAAGATTATGATCCTCATCAGTAGATGGAGACGTATAGGAAGAGTCATACTACGTCGACGAAGTGTCAATATCAGGCAGCTGCTTCAAATCCGAAGTGGTGGTTTGAGGTGAAGTGGTAGAGCACTTGGCGTAGAAGGCAGACGGCCAGGAATGTTGATCCAATGATCACATGGAGGCCGTGGAATCCAGTGGCTACGAAGAAGGTAGAGCCGTACACACCGTCTGCAATAGTGAAGGGTGCTTCGTAGTACTCTAGGGCCTGTAGGAATGTAAAGTAGAAGCCTAGGAGAATTGTTAGAGTAAGGGACTGAATCGCTTGTTTACGTTCTCCTTCCATGAGGCTGTGGTGGGCCCAGGTGACGGTCACGCCAGAAGCTAATAGGACAGCTGTATTAAGCAGAGGTACTTCGAAGGGGTCAAGTGTCGTAATTCCTGTTGGTGGTCAGCATCCCCCTAGTTCTGGAGTGGGCGCAAGGCTGGAGTGGTAGAAGGCTCAGAAGAAGCCTGCAAAGAAGAAGACTTCTGACGTAATGAAAAGAATCATTCCGTATCGAAGGCCTTTCTGGACTGGAGGGGTGTGGTGTCCTTGGAAAGTGCCTTCTCGTACAACGTCTCGTCATCATTGGTACATAGTCAGGATGGTTAGGATTAGTCCTAGGGTTATAAGAGTGGTTGAATGGAAGTGGAACCAAATTGCGGTGCCGGAGGTCAGCAGCAGTGCGCCGACTGCTCCGGTGAGCGGTCAGGGACTCGGGTCTACCATGTGGAATGCGTGTGCTTGGTGGGCCATTAGACGTTCTCTTGTAGGTAGAGGCTCAGAAGGAGCACGAAGACGTAAGCTTGAATCATTGCGACGGCAACTTCTAGGAGGGTGAGTAGGAATAGGACGGTTGCAGTTAAGATGGCAACAGTTGGCATCATCGGAAGTAGAACGAATGCTGCTGTGGCGATTAGCTGGATGAGAAGATGACCGGCAGTGAGATTGGCAGTCAGTCGGACCCCTAGGGCCAAAGGTCGAATAAACAGGCTAATTGTCTCGATAATAATGAGTACTGGGATTAGTGGGACAGGAGTTCCCTCTGGGAGGAGATGTCCTAGAGCAGCGGTTGGTTGGTTTCGCATGCCAATAATCACTGTGGCGAGTCAGAGTGGGACGGCAAGGCCCATGTTAAGTGAGAGTTGAGTTGTTGGGGTGAATGTGTAGGGCAGCAGGCCAAGCATGTTGATGGTAATCAAGAATACCATCAGCGATGTAAGCAGCACTGCTCACTTGTGACCTCCGGTGTTCAGCGGGAGTAGGAGTTGTTGGGTGAAGCGGTTAATAAATCATCCTTGCAGGGTTAATACTCGATTGTTGAGCCACCGGGAGGTGGGGGTAGGATAAAGTGTTCAAGGAAGTGCAATTGCTAGTGCAATAAGGGGAACTCCTATGTATGTTGGGCTTGCAAATTGATCGAAGAAGCTTAGTATCATGGTCAGTTTCAAGGTTCGGGCTTAGCCTTTTCGGCCCCCACGGTCGTGGGTTCGTTATTGAAGTTATGGGCTAGGACTTTTGGCGGAATCACTGTTAGAAAAATTAGTCAAGAGAAGACAAGGATAGCGAATCAAGGGGCGGGGTTAAGTTGAGGCATATCACTAGAGGTGGTTGGGGGTCACCAATCTTCAGCTTAAAAGGCTGACGCTAGGCCCAGTTTAGCTTCCTAGTGAGGCGTCTTCAAGTATTAGTGAGGATCAGTTTTCGAAATGTTCTAGAGGAACGGCTTCTACTACGATAGGCATAAAGCTGTGATTTGCACCACAAATTTCAGAGCATTGTCCGTAGAATACTCCGGGACGAGAGGCAATGAAGGCAGTTTGGTTCAGTCGTCCTGGTACTGCGTCCATTTTTACCCCTAGGGCAGGGACGGCTCAGGAGTGAAGTACGTCTTCGGCTGAGACAAGGACTCGGATTGGGGATTCTATTGGAACGACCATTCGGTGGTCAGTCTCTAGGAGTCGGAATTGTCCAGGCGTTAAATCTTGAGTTGGGACCATGTACGAGTCAAATCCCAGATCTTCGTAGTCTGTGTACTCGTAGCTTCAATATCATTGGTGGCCCATGGCTTTGATGGTTAGGTGGGGGTCGTTAATTTCATCCATAAGGTAGAGAATCCGAAGCGAGGGGAGTGCGATCATGATTAAAATAACGGCTGGCAGGATAGTTCATACAATTTCGATTTCCTGGGAGTCCAGAATATACTTGTCAGTCAGTTTGGTTGATACCATCGACACAATAATGTAAAGAACCAGTACGCTAATTAGAAGGACGATCATTAGGGCGTGGTCATGGAAGTGTAGGAGTTCTTCTATTACAGGGGAGGCCGCGTCTTGCAATCCTAGTTGTGAGGGATGTGCCATTTAGCTCTGGGTTAAGACACGCGGGGGTTTAACCCACAATTTTGCCTCGACAAGGCAAGGTAATGGTTTTACTAGTGTCTTATAAAAGAAAGTGGCAGAGTGGCCATGCAGTTGGCTTGAAACCATCTCACGGGGGTTCGATTCCTCCCTTTCTCGTTACTTTGCTTGTACCTGTACGAAAGCCGGTTCCTCGAAGGTGTGGTATGGAGGAGGGCAGCCGTGCAGTCATTCTACGTTTGTCATGGTTAGCTCTACTGATGCAACTTCTCGTTTAGCGGCGAATGCTTCTCAAAGGATGAAGAGGAACATAATTACGGCTACAAGAGAAATTAGTGACCCGATTGAGGACACTGTATTTCACAGAGTGTATGCGTCTGGGTAGTCAGAGTACCGTCGTGGCATTCCGGCTAGACCAAGGAAGTGCTGTGGGAAGAAGGTCAGATTTACCCCGATGAACATCACTCCAAAGTGGATTTTTGTCCAAGTGCTGTGAAGGGTGTATCCCGAGAACAGCGGGAATCAGTGTACGAATGCGGCCATAATAGCAAACACTGCGCCCATTGATAGGACATAGTGGAAGTGTGCTACTACGTAATAGGTGTCGTGTAGTACAATATCTAGAGAAGAATTGGACAGTACGATTCCTGTTAGTCCGCCGACTGTAAATAGGAAGATGAACCCAAGGGCTCAGAGGAGTGGGGTTTCTCATTTGATTGAGCCCCCGTGCAGAGTGGCAAGTCAGCTAAATACTTTTACCCCGGTTGGAATAGCAATAATCATTGTTGCCGATGTGAAGTAAGCCCGTGTGTCAACGTCCATTCCGACTGTAAACATGTGGTGGGCTCAAACGATGAAGCCTAGAAGGCCGATGGCCATCATTGCTCAAACCATTCCTATGTAGCCGAAAGGTTCTTTTTTCCCAGCGTAATAGGCGACAATGTGTGAGATCATTCCGAACCCAGGAAGAATAAGAATATATACTTCAGGGTGTCCGAAGAATCAGAATAGGTGTTGGTAAAGGATGGGGTCTCCTCCCCCTGCTGGGTCGAAGAAGGTCGTGTTTAGATTTCGATCCGTGAGTAGCATGGTAATTCCGGCAGCCAGGACTGGTAGGGAAAGAAGGAGAAGAACAGCAGTTACAAGAACAGCTCAAACGAATAGAGGTGTCTGGTACTGTGAGATTGCTGGAGGTTTCATGTTAATAATTGTGGTAATGAAATTAATTGCCCCAAGAATTGATGAAATACCTGCCAGGTGGAGGGAGAAAATAGTAAGGTCTACGGATGCCCCTGCGTGGGCTAAGTTGCCTGCCAGGGGAGGGTAAACCGTTCACCCGGTTCCGGCCCCAGCTTCTACCCCTGAGGAGGCCAGGAGAAGCAGGAAGGAAGGGGGAAGAAGTCAGAAGCTCATGTTATTCATTCGTGGGAATGCCATGTCTGGTGCCCCGATCATTAGGGGGACGAGTCAGTTTCCGAATCCTCCGATTAGGATTGGCATTACTATGAAGAAAATCATTACGAAGGCATGCGCCGTAACGATAACATTGTAGATTTGATCGTCTCCAAGGAGTGCCCCAGGTTGGCTCAGCTCCGCTCGAATAAGGAGACTTAGGGCGGTTCCTACTATTCCTGCTCAAGCACCGAATACTAGATATAGGGTGCCAATATCTTTATGATTGGTTGAGAAAAATCAACGTGTAATTGCCACAGGTAGGATGGCCGAAGGTTTAGGCGGCGGATTGTAGCTCCGAGTACAGAGGTTTAACTCCTCTTCTTACCAAGAAGCTCTGTGGTGAAGTTCATGTCAGGTTGCAAACCTGAAGACGCAGGTTAACGCCTGCCGGGGCTTTCCCCGCCTTTAGGCCCCCCGACAGGCGGGGGAAGGCTAGATGGATGCTCGCTGGTTAGGGCGCTTAGCTGTTAACTAAGATTTTGTAGGATCGAGGCCTTCCCATCTAGATAAGGCTTTAGCTTAATTAAAGTGTCTGGGTTGCATTCAGAAGATGTGGGATAAAATCCTGCAAGTCTTATCAGGGGCTAGGAGATTTTCACTCCTGCTTGGAGCTTTGAAGGCTCATGGTCTACATGCTATCCTAAGCCCCTAAGCTAGAAGAGCTAGGACGGATGGGGTGAGAGGTAAAAGGCATGTCGCCAGAACGATGGTTGTTGACAAAAGAAGGGTGGGTCGTTTGGTGGCAGTCCGTCAAGGTGTGGAGGAGCTGATGGTGTATGGAGAAAGAGTAAGGGTTATGGCATAGCTAAGACGTAGGTAGAAATATAGGCTAAGCAGTGCTGTGAGAGCTACTACTGTGGCGGTTAAGGGGAACCCTTGGTTGGAAAGCTCTTGCAAAATTAGTCATTTAGGCATGAAGCCCGTTAGGGGTGGGAGTCCGCCTAGAGAAAGTAGAATCAGGCAGGCAAGTGCACTTAAAGCGGGGGCTTTAGTCCAAGCAGAAGCAAGCGTGATAGTTTTAGTTGAGTCCACTTTGTCCAGGGTGAGGAAAGCTGCTGTTGTCATAATGATGTACGTGATTAGAGCAAGAAGGGTTATTTGAGGGGCCACTTGGGATACTAGGATCATCCACCCTAGGTGCGCTACTGAAGAGTATGCTAAGATCTTCCGAAGCTGGGTCTGGTTGAGGCCCCCTCACCCCCCGACCAGGGTTGAGCAAACGGCTAGGATTGTGAGGAGGTAGGGATGCGCGTTCTCCGCTACTTGCATGATTAATGCGAAGGGTGCCAATTTTTGTCAGGTGGACAAGATGAGTCCGGTGGTGAGGGTAATCCCTTGGAGAACCTCCGGGAGTCAAAAGTGGGTAGGAGCTAGTCCGATTTTCAGGGCGAGGGCCGTGACCGCGATAGTGCAGGCGACTGGGTTGGATAGGTGAGTAATCTCTCATTGTCCTATAATTCATGCATTGGTCGTGCTGGCAAACAGGATCATCGCAGCAGCGGTAGCTTGGGTCAGGAAGTATTTGGTTGTTGCTTCAACGGCTCGGGGGTGGTGTTGGTGGGCTATAAGTGGAATAATGGCGAGAGTATTAATCTCTAGGCCCATTCATGCCAGAAGCCAGTGGGAGCTGGCGAAAGTCAGAGTAGTCCCTAGCCCGAGGCTAAACAAGAGGATGGTGAGTACATAGGGGTTCATTAGTAGGGGAAGGATTTTAACCAACATGTTCGGGGTATGGGCCCGAAAGCTTATTTAGCTGACCTTACTAGAAAGTGGTGTAGCGGAAGCACCCAGAGTTTTGATCTCTGGAGGATGGGTTCGAGTCCCTTTTTTCTAAGGAGCCGGGGGGAGTCTAACCCCCTTGGTTCACTCTATCAAAGTGGCCCTTGGGCGTTCAGGCACAGCTCCTGCTATGGCTAGAGTTGAGGGGGAAGGCCCGCAGTCCCGACTGGCAGGGAGATATGTCACAGGATGAGCGCCAGGGTGAGAGGCAGGAAGTTCTTTCACACGAGATGCATAAGCTGGTCGTATCGGAACCGGGGGTAGGAGGCCCGAACTCAAAGGAATACGGCGGAGAGGAATGCGGCCTTAATCATGATGCTCATAGTTGTGAGCTCAGGCAATGATGGGAAGTGGGAGGCACCCATGAACAAGATGGCGGAAAGGGTATTTATGAACAGGATGTTGGCGTATTCTGCGAGGAAGAATAGAGCGAAGGGGCCGCCTGCATATTCTACATTAAAGCCGGACACAAGTTCCGACTCACCCTCAGTGAGGTCAAAAGGGGCCCGGTTGGTCTCTGCCAGGGTAGAGATGAATCACATTGCCGCTAGCGGTCAGGCTGGGGCCAGCAGTCAGATTCCTTCTTGGGTTGTGCTAAACATGGATAGGGTAAATCCCCCGGTAAACACGATTGTACATAGAAGAATGAGCCCAAGGGCGACCTCGTACGAAATTGTTTGGGCTACTGCTCGTAGGGCCCCAATAAGAGCGTACTTTGAATTAGAGGCTCAACCAGAACCAAGAATGGAGTAGACCGCCAGGCTAGAAAGTGCTAAGATGAACAGTATGCTTAAGCTTAAGTCTGTGACAGGGTATGGAAGGGGAAGGGGGGCTCATAGAGTGAGGGCCAACGTGAGGGCAAGGGTTGGGGTTGCCAGGAAAAGGAAGGGGGAGGAGGTGGATGGTCGTACTGGCTCCTTAATAAAAAGCTTGACCCCGTCTGCAATGGGCTGAAGAAGTCCGTAGGGTCCTACCACGTTGGGTCCCTTCCGTAGCTGCATGTAGCCCAGCACTTTCCGTTCAATTAAAGTAAGGAATGCAACTGCCAGAAGGACTGGTACGATATAGGCCAGGGGGTTGACGATGTGGGCTATGATAATGTTGAGCATAGCTGGGGAGAGGATTTGAACCTCTGAGGGGGAAGGCTTAGGCTTCCTGCACTTACCGGGCTCTGCCACCCCAGCACGCCCTTCTCTTGGGCCGGAGGTGGGCCCCCCTTTACCTGCTTTAGTTGTCTTCATCAGGTCGGGGGGAGGCGTGCTAGGAGCATGGGCCTCATCATTCCGGTCCTTTCGTACTAGGAAGGGTGGCATCACAGATAGAAACTGACCTGGATTACTCCGGTCTGAACTCAGATCACGTAGGACTTTAATCGTTGAACAAACGAACCCTTAATAGCGGCTGCACCATTAGGATGTCCTGATCCAACATCGAGGTCGTAAACCCTCTCGTCGATATGGACTCTGGGAGAGGATTGCGCTGTTATCCCTAGGGTAACTTGGTCCGTTGATCGGCAATGAGCCGGATCATTCTGGGTCAAATGTTTTGTGACTTAGAGCTGTGGCTCTTGGTTTTAGGGTTGGATCCCCAATCCTCTCGGGGGCTTTGTGTTCCCCCGTGGTCGCCCCAACCGAAGACGTTTATACCATGGTCGCGTTATTTGGTGGCCCGTCGTCGGGGTGCTCTTCGCGGTTGGTGGGCGTCTAAAGCTCCATAGGGTCTTCTCGTCTTGTGTTATTATGCCCGCTTCTGCACGGGCAGATCAGTTTCATTGACCAGAAAAAAGAGACAGTAAAACCCTCGTTATGCCATTCATACAGGTCTCCATTTAAAAGACAATTGATTGCGCTACCTTTGCACGGTTAAAATACCGCGGCCGTTAAACTTTTGGTCACAGGGCAGGCGGGACCTCCTATGTTACTATAAGCAGGAGGCGATGTTTTTGGTAAACAGGCGAGGTTTAGGTTTGCCGAGTTCCTTTTTATTCTTTAAGTCTTTCCCTTACTGCTTAGCACTCCTGTGTGGGGGTAACGATAGGGGCTTGCGTGCTTTTCTTGGCCTAGTGTGGCAAGGGTGCATGTTCCTCTTTTGTTGGGTTCGTTAATTGTCGATGGCGGGTCCGATTCGACTTACACATGTGCAGGGAGAAGTTCGTTCTTCTTATTACTCGTTCTAGCATGGTCTCTCCTATGGGTGCATAGGAGGGCCCAGTATTGGTAAGGGGCATAGGGTGTGTCTAATGTTATAATAGGCTTGGGGTGGTCTGAACTTTAACGCTTTCTGTCCAGATGGCTGCTTTTAGGCCCACTGAAACCTGTAGCCTTTTCTTAATGTATTCCTTAGCCTCCTGGGAAGGTTGTATCCTTTGTTAAGGGAGCTGTACCTCCTTTGACTAACTCCCGTGGGTATCCTTGTCCCTGTGCTTAGTAGAACTGTTGTGGGTAAGGGTCCGGCGGGGCTGAACTTCTATTCATTTCTTGGGCAACCAGCTATAACCTGACTCGGTAGGTCTTTCACCTCTACTCGGGGATCTTCCCACTCTTTTGCCACAGAGACGGGTTGGCCCTACAATAGGCTGTCCCGGAGTAGCTCGTCCGGTTTCGGGGGTTCAAACTAGAGTCCTCTTCGCTTGGGGTTACTGGCTAGATCATGATGCAAAAGGTACGAGGCTCAGTCTCTGCTTTTATATACTTCAGTGCGCTATTTCAGCTCTCTTTCAGCTTTCCCTTGCGGTACTTTGTCTATGGCTTCATTGGTCCTTTTCTGTCGCCCGTACTGGGGTGGTCGAATGGTTTAGTTGGTTGGGTTAGTTTGTGATAGTCTAATTTATGTTGTAGGATTTGTCCTCCTGGGTTGAGCTAGCTGTTTGGTTCAGGGCGATCCAACTTGCATGGATGTCTTCTCGGTGTAAGGGAGATGCTTAACTGTCTCAGCCACACCCTGGTTATTCCAAGTGCACCTTCCGGTACACTTACCATGTTACGACTTGCCTCCCCTTGTAATCGTTGTTGTGTTAGTTATCAAATGTTAGGGTTGTTGGGGAGAGTGACGGGCGGTGTGTGCGCGCTTCAGAGCCGGCTTCAGGAGAGCTCTCTATTCTCTCCTTACTGCTAAATCCACCTTCGAGTCAGCGTTTTCAGGTGACTTTCCGTGAATAATCTGCTTCAGATAATGTAGCCCATTTCTTCCTACTTCGTACGCTACACCTCGACCTGACGTTTTGGGCATTGCCCATCTTGCTTACTGCGATGCCTTCACAGGGTAAGCTGGCGACGGCGGTATATAGGCGGGAAGAGCAAGGAGTAGTGAGGTTGAACGGGGGTTATCGGTTCTAGAACAGGCTCCTCTAGGGGGGTCTGAAGCACCGCCAAGTCCTTTGGGTTTTAAGCTGGCGCTCGTAGTCCCCAGGCGGATATTTGTTGTAATAAAATATCTAAGTTTACGGCAGGGCATAGTGGGGTATCTAATCCCAGTTTGTGCCCCAGCTGTCGTGGGTTCTGGTGGAAAATTATAAAGCTACTTTCGTGCAAGGGGTTCGATCCCCCAGGTGCGTATAACAGCCTAGGGGGTCTTTAGCTCTAGTGTTGTGTTCTCCATAACCACCCTTTACGCCGGGTTCATCAACTTGGGTCTCTCGTATAACCGCGGTGGCTGGCACGAGTTTTACCGGCCCTCTTAACCCTGACTAAGTCAAGTTTTCACTCATGGCTTAATGTTTATCACTGCTGAATTCCCTTGGGGGTGTGGCTGAGCAAGGCGTCTTGGGCTAATAGTTGTGCCTGATACCGGCTCCTCGTCTCCGGACGGGAGATTGAGGGCATCCTCACAGGGCTGCGGAGGCTTGCATGTGTAAATTGGGTTAAAGCTGATAATAAAGTCAGGACCAAACCTTTGTGCTCGCGGGGCTTTCTACGGCCCATCTTAACATCTTCAGTGTTATGCTTTACTTAAGCTACACCAGC